AAGAAACTAATAATACTGATCAAACAGGCGAAGTTGCTTTGATACGTTATTCCCAACAATCGGATTTTCGTCGAGACATAATCAAAGGCTCCATGCGCGCTCAAAGACGTAAAACAGTTACTTGGAAACTCTTTGAAGCAAATGCGCATTCCCCTCTTTTTTTGGACCGAATAGACAAATCTTTTTTTTTTTTTTTTGATATTTCTGAACGGATGAAAAAAATTTTTAGAAATTGGATGTGGAAAAACACAGAATTCACAATTTCGAATTATACAGAGAAAAAGACAAAAGAAAGCGCGAAAAAAAAAGAGGAGGACAAAAAAGAAGAAGACAAAAGAAAGGAGAAAGTGCGTATACAAATAGCGGAAGCCTGGGATAGTATTTTACTTGCTCAAGTAATGAGAGGTTTTTTATTAGTAACCCAATCAATTCTTAGAAAATATATTATATTACCTTCATTGATAATAGCTAAAAATATCGTCCGTATACTATTATTTCAATTTCCGGAATGGTATGAGGACTTAAAGGATTGGAATAGAGAAATGCATGTTAAATGTACCTATAACGGCGTTCAATTATCAGAAAAAGAATTTCCAAAAAACTGGTTAACAGACGGCATTCAGATCAAGATCCTATTTCCTTTTCGTCTTAAACCTTGGCACAGATCTAAGTTACGAGCCCCTTATAACGATCCAATGAAAAAGCAAGGTCAAAAAAATGATTTTTGTTTTTTAACAATTTTTGGAATGGAAGCTGAACTACCTTTTGGTTCTCCCAGAAAAAAACTTTCATTTTTTGAACCGATTTTAAAAGAACTCAAAAAAAAAATTAAAAAATTGCAAAAGAAATGTTTTATAATTCTAGGAATTTTAAAAGAACAAACAAAATTGTTTCTAAATGTCTCAAAAAAACCAAAAAAATGGATCATTAAAAACATTCTGTTTATAAAAGAAATAATAAAAGAACTCTCAAAAATAAACCCAATTATATTATTTGGATTGAGAGAAATAGAAGTATATGAATTGAGTGAAATTAAAAAAGATTCAATAATCAGTAATCGGATGATTCAGGAATCGTCCATTCAAATTAGATCTCAGGATTGGACAAATTATTCATTAACAGAAAAAAAAATGCAAGATCTGACTGATAGAATAAACACCATCCTAAATCAAATAGAAAAAATTACAAAAGACAAGAAAAAGGGATTTATAACTTCAAATAGAAATTTGAGTTCTAACAAAATAAGTTATGATGATAAAAGATTGGAATCACAAAAAAATATTTGGCAGATATTAAAAAGAAGAACTGCTCGATTAATCCGTAAATCCCATTATTTTATAATATTTTTCATTGAAAAGATATACATAGATATCTTTCTATCTATGATTAATATTCCTAGTATCAATACACAACTTTTTCTTGAATCAACAAAAAAAATTATTAATAAAAACATTAACAGTAATGAAGCAAATCAAGAAAGAATTAATAAAACAAATCAAAGTTTAATTCAATTTATTTCGATTATAAAAGAGTCACTTTCTAATACTAATATTAGTCTTAATTCAAAGACTTTTTTTGACTTATCTTACTTTTCACAAGCATATGTATTTTACAAATTATCACAAACCAAACTTATTAAGTTAGAGAAATTGAAATCCGTATTTCAATATAATGGAACCCCCCTTTTTCTTAAGAATGAAATAAAGGATTTTTTTGTTGTAAGACAAGAACTATTTCATTCCGAATTAAGACCTAAGAATCTTCGCAATTCTGGAATGAATCAATGGACAAATTGGTTAAGGAGTCATTATCAATATCAATGTGATGTATCTCAAATTAAATGGTCTAGAGTAGTACCACAAAAATGGCGAAATATATTGAACTGTATAGCTCAAAATAAAGATTTATATAAAGATTTGTGTGATTTATATGAAAAAGATGAATTAATTCACTACGAAAAAAAAACAAAAATTGAAACGGATTTATTATTGAATCAAAAGGATAATTTTAAAAAACAATATAGATATGATCTTTTAGCATATAAATCTATAAATTCTGAAACTAAGAAGTACTCTTCAATTTATGGATCACCATTACAAGTAAAAACGAACCAAGATATTTTTTATAATTACAACACACATAAACAAAAATCATTTAATATGGTAGAAATGGTAGAAGATGATATTCGAGATATGGATAAAAATACGGATAGAAAATTTTTTGATTGGAGAATTCTCGATTTTTGTCTTAAAACGAAGGTCGATATTGAGGCCTGGATCAATATTGATACTGACACTAACAGTAATAAATATACTAAGACTAGGGTTAATAAGTATCAAATAATTGATAAAATCAATAATAAGAGTCTTTTTTATCTCACACTTCAGCAAGATCAAAAAATCAACCTATCCAATCAAAAACCCCTTTTGGATTGGATGGGAATGAATGAAGAAATACTAAGTCGTCCCATATCAAATCTGGAACTTTGGTTCTTGCCAGAATTTGTGAGACTTTATAATACGTATAAAATGAAACCGTGGGTTATACCAATTAAATTACTACTTTTTAATTCTAATATAAAAAAAAATGCTAGTGAAAACAAAAGCATCACTGGAAATAAAAAAAGAGATCCTTTTATATCAATATCGTCGAATGAAAAAAAATCTCTTGAATTAGAAAACCGAAATCAAGGAGAAAAAGAATCCACGGGCCAAGCAGATCTTAAATCAGCTCTTTCAAACCAAGAAAAAGATGTTGAAGAAGATTATACGGGATCGGACATGAAAAAACATAGAAATAAAAAGCAATACAAGATCAATACAAAAGCGGAGTTTGATTTCTTCCTAAAAAGGTATTTGTATTTTCAATTGAGATGGGATGATTCTTTAAATAAAAAAATAATCAATAACATCAACGTATATTGTCTCTTGCTTAGACTGATAAATCCAAGAGAAATTACTATATCCTCTATTCAAAGGGGCGAAATGAGTCTGGATATTTTGACGATTCAGAAAGATGTAACTCTTACAGAATTTATTAAAAGGGGATTTTTGATTATTGAACCAATTCGTCTAGCTATAAAAAATGATGGAAAATTTATTATGTATCAAACCCTCGGTATTTCATTAGTTCATAAAAGTAAACATCAAATAAATCAAAGATACCGAGAAAAAAAACATGTTGATAAGAATTCTGATGAAGTCATTACAAAACATCAAAAGATGACGGGAAATAGATATAAAAAAAATTATGATTTGTTTGTTCCTGAAAATATTTTATCGCCTAGACGTCGTAGAGAATTGCGAATTCTAATTTGTTTAAATTCTAAGAATAGACATAGAAAGGCATCTTTTTGTAATGGGAATGAGGTAAACAGTCAAGTTGTGGATAAAAGCAAAAAATATAAAAAAAAACTTATAAAATTAAAGCTATTTCTTTGGCCCAATTATCGATTAGAAGATTTAGCTTGTATGAATCGTTATTGGTTTAATACGAATAATGGCAGTTGTTTCAGTATGGTAAGGATACATATGTATCCGCGATTGAAAATTCATTAATAGTACATTTTTCCTATATTTCCCATACCATATCTGGTCTATGACGACAAAGAGATGCACGCATACATTGTCTTACATTCCATTCTGATACATGATACTAATTCAATGACATATCAATTAGATCTAGAATGAACAAAATTTTCTTATTTTAGGTCGAAACTTTTATCTTTTGTGAGTGAAGAAACCAACCATACTTTTGTATCCCCTTTCAAATCCAATTTTAAAATGAAAATAGGATTGAGTAAGTTTTATTAAATTAAAAAAATTAGAAATTAATAACGAAATACAAATTTTTGTATATACCAAATAGAAATTAGGGGCATTATTATTACTGATCAATAAAGATATCTATCAATAAAAAATATCTTAAAATAAAAAGAGGGGGGGGGAGAGAAGATTTCAGTTTATGGTAAAAAATTCATTCATCTCAGTTATTTCACAAGAAGAAAAAGACGAAAACAGAGGATCTGTTGAATTTCAAATAGTTAGTTTCACCAATAGGATACGAAGACTTACTTCACATTTACAATTACACAAAAAAGACTATTTATCTCAGAGAGGTTTACGTAAAATTCTGGGAAAACGCCAACGATTACTGTCTTATTTGTCAAAGAAAAATAGAATATGTTATAAAGAATTAATTAATCGGTTGGATATTCGGGAGTCAAAAACTCGTTAATTTTATTTTTATAAAGGCATTTTGAATTATTTGATTTATTAGATCTTGAATTTTAATGAACTTTTTTTCGTTTTCAGCAATTCATGAAAGAATGAATCGAGGAAAAACCTATGAATATACCGGCTACAAGAAAAGACCTCATGATAGTCAATATGGGCCCCCACCACCCATCAATGCATGGTGTTCTTCGACTCATCATTACTCTAGATGGTGAAGATGTTATTGACTGTGAACCAATATTGGGTTATTTACACCGAGGAATGGAAAAAATTGCGGAAAATCGAACAATTATACAATATTTGCCTTATGTAACACGGTGGGATTATTTAGCTACTATGTTCACAGAAGCAATAACTGTAAACGGACCGGAACAGTTGGGAAATATTCAAGTACCTAAAAGAGCCAGCTATATCAGAATAATTATGTTGGAGTTGAGTCGTATAGCTTCTCATCTGTTATGGCTCGGTCCTTTTATGGCGGATATTGGTGCACAAACTCCCTTTTTCTATATTTTCAGAGAAAGAGAATTAGTATATGATCTATTCGAAGCTGCCACCGGTATGAGAATGATGCATAATTATTTTCGTATCGGAGGAGTAGCGGCCGATCTACCTCATGGCTGGATAGATAAATGTTTGGATTTCTGCGATTATTTTTTAACAAGAGTTGCTGAATATCAAAAACTTATTACACGAAATCCTATTTTTTTAGAACGAGTCGAGGGAGTAGGCATTATTGGTAGAGAGGAAGTAATAAATTGGGGTTTATCGGGACCAATGCTGCGAGCTTCCGGAATACAATGGGATCTTCGTAAAGTTGATCATTATGAATGTTACGACGAATTTGATTGGGAAGTACAGTGGCAAAAAGAAGGAGATTCATTGGCTCGTTATCTAGTCCGAATTGGTGAAATGATAGAATCCGTAAAAATTATTCAACAGGCCCTGGAAGGAATTCCAGGGGGACCCTATGAGAATTTAGAAATACGATACTTTGATAGAGAAAGGAATCCGGAATGGAATGATTTTGAATATCGATTTATTAGTAAAAAGCCGTCTCCTACATTTGAATTGCCGAAACAAGAACTTTATGTGAGAGTAGAAGCCCCAAAGGGAGAATTGGGAATTTTTCTCATAGGGGATCAGGGTGGTTTTCCTTGGAGATGGAAAATCCGCCCGCCGGGTTTTATCAATTTGCAAATTCTTCCGCGGTTAGTTAAAAGAATGAAATTGGCTGATATTATGACGATACTAGGTAGTATAGATATCATTATGGGAGAAGTTGATCGTTGAAATGATAATTGATACACCGGAAGTACAAGATATCGATTCTTTTTCTAGATTAGAATTTTTTAAAGAGGTTTATGGAATTCTATGGGTTCTTGTTCCTATTTTGACTCTTGTAGTGGGAATCACAATAGGCGTACTGGTAATTGTATGGTTAGAAAGAGAAATATCGGCAGGGATACAACAACGTATTGGACCTGAATACGCCGGCCCTTTGGGAGTTCTTCAAGCTCTAGCAGATGGGACAAAACTACTTTTCAAAGAAAATCTTTTTCCATCTAGGGGGGATACTCGTTTATTCAGTATCGGGCCATCCATAGCAGTCATATCAATTTTAGTAAGCTATTCAGTAGTTCCTTTTGGATATCACCTTGTTTTAGCGGATCTCAATATCGGTGTTTTTTTATGGATTGCCATTTCCAGTATTGCTCCAATTGGACTTCTTATGTCGGGATACGGGTCAAATAATAAATATTCCTTTTTAGGCGGTCTACGAGCTGCTGCTCAATCGATTAGTTATGAAATACCATTAACTTTATGTGTGTTATCAATATCTCTACGTGCGATTCGTTGATACATAGACATAAACTTTTCTCTATTCCTTCCTTTCAAGGAAAGGGTTGGAATGGATTGAGTAGATATCTTAATTTTTTTTTATTCATTATTCGGGTTGATGAACTAAATCAAATAGTTATATGAGTGAAAGAAAACAGCTTATATATAAATTCGCAGTAAAAAGATTGATTCTCATTTTCTATGTATAAGAGTTAGAGAGTTAAGCGGAAATAAACAGAAGAGACCGTTTCCCCCAAGATTGGTTGATTAGTCATCCTGACTTGAAGCGGGTTCAAAAGATCAACCGTATTGAGCTTTCACTATCATTTTTATGTATTAGCATAACGGGGGATTGAGCAAAAACGAGTGGATGGTTAGAAACACAAACATATGGAAAGGATTAGTAATGGAGATTATGTAAATTCTCCAAAAGGACATTTTTACATAATATACAAACAAAGAATACTAATTGGGGCTTGAAGTTGGTAGAAATGATCAGGCAGTACTCCCCATGACACGATTCCAATCCAGAGTATACTCCTATCCACCGATTTAATAAATAACTATTCGAAACGAAATAATCCTTTACTTTATTTTGAAAGCCCTCTTTTTCTCAGAAATAGAAAGAAGAATAGGAACGAAAAAAAAAAAAAAAAGATATACTTTATTTATTCTTTGTTACTTTTATTCTTTCCCATATACATATTAATAGATATATAATTTGTGTCATAATTCATTAATTAATATAGAATTTTTTTTTTTTCGTACGTGAAACCAACGGGTTATTGATATTTTTACAAGAAGTATTTTATTGAACAGTTAAGTTATTACTGAACAAAGAAGAATTGAAATTATTATTGAAATTATTAAATTAAAGAAAGGATGAGATCAATTCAGAAGTACTTTTTTTATTTAATTTTGAATTAAAATAATTATAACAGACAGAATTCAATTGGTCTAATTTGGGACCGGCCGATAGTTATCCATCCTACAAACATATCAAGATTCAAAAAAGAATACTGACGCGGTCCCTATATTTATTTCTGGCCTTCAAGGAGCCGTATGAGGTGAAAATCTCATGTACGGTTCTGTAATAGCGATGGTAACAGTGATGGTATCACCGACTATAATTATCTAACAGTTCAAGTACAATTGATATTGTTGAGGCGCAATCAAAATATGGTTTTTGGGGATGGAATTTGTGGCGTCAGCCTATAGGGTTTATCATTTTTATTATTTCTTCCCTAGCAGAATGTGAGAGATTACCTTTTGATTTACCAGAAGCAGAAGAAGAGTTAGTAGCAGGTTATCAAACCGAATACTCGGGTATAAAATTTGGGTTATTTTATGTTGCTTCCTATCTCAACCTATTGGTTTCTTCATTATTTGTAACAGTTCTTTACTTGGGAGGTTGGAATATATCTATTCCGGACATATATGTTTCTGAGCTTTTTGAAATAAATAAAACATGTGGAGTTTTTGGAGCGATAATTGGTATCTTTATTACATTAGCTAAAACTTATTTGTTCTTGTTCATTCCTATCACAACAAGATGGACTTTACCGAGGCTAAGAATGGACCAACTATTGAATCTTGGATGGAAATTTCTTTTACCTATTTCTCTCGGTAATCTATTATTAACAACTTCTTTCCAACTCTTTTCACTGTAAAGTAACATTCTATATTCACAACGTGTCTCAAACAAGAGAAATAAACAAACATAAAACTATTCATATATATATTAACGATATGTTCTCTATGGTAACTGGGTTCATGAATTATGGTCAACAAACAGTACGAGCTGCAAGGTACATTGGTCAAAGTTTCATGATTACTTTATCCCACGCAAATCGTTTACCCGTAACTATTCAATATCCTTATGAAAAATCAATCACCGCGGAGCGTTTCCGCGGTCGAATCCATTTTGAATTTGATAAATGTATTGCTTGTGAAGTATGCGTTCGTGTATGTCCTATAGATCTACCCGTTGTTGATTGGAAATTGGAAACCGATATTCGCAAGAAACGGCTGCTTAATTACAGTATTGATTTCGGAGTCTGTATATTTTGTGGTAATTGCGTTGAGTATTGTCCAACGAATTGTTTATCAATGACTGAAGAATATGAACTTTCTACTTATGATCGTCACGAATTGAATTATAATCAAATTGCTTTGGGTCGTTTACCAATGTCAGTAATTGACGATTATACAATTCGAACAATTTTGAATTCGCCTCAAATAAATAAGTAAATCTCTTATTAACGAATAATTTAGAATTACTTTACTAATAACTAATATAGAAGGAATTTAGGTTTCTTTCGTGTTGTTTGGTCAATAACTACAAATACCAACTATTGATTGGTTGGTAAGAAACGCGTCTTAATTTGGATTGAAAATCCATTAATTAATATATCCATAATTGTTTTAAAATATATCGTTTAGAATTAGAACGACTCTTTCAGATAAAGAATGAAATTAGTCCAATAATAGTACTCAGATTTATTCATATCCCTTAGTATTTATTTACTTAGGATTAAATTAGGAATTGCTCAAAAATCATAAAAAAAAAAATTTCTGGTCGGGTCTCAATAAGGTCATGAAAAACATTTCTATTTATTTATCTCTTATTTTACATATAATGGATTTGCCCGGACCAATACATGATTTTCTTTTAGTCTTTCTGGGATCGGTTCTTATACTAGGAGGTATGGGGGTGGTATTATTTACCAACCCCATTTATTCTGCCTTTTCATTGGGACTGGTTCTTGTTTGTATATCCTTATTCTATATTCTATTAAACTCTTATTTTGTAGCTGCTGCACAACTCCTTATTTACGTGGGAGCTATAAATGTTTTAATCGTATTTGCTGTGATGTTCATGAATGGTTCAGAATATTACAAAGATTTGAATCTTTGGACCATTGGGGATGTGGTTACTTTGCCAGTTTGTACAAGTATTTTTGTTTTACTCATGATTATTATTACGGATACGTCATGGTACGGAATTATTTGGACTACAAGATCAAACCAGATTATAGAGCAAGATTTGATAAGTAATAGTCAACAAATTGGAATTCATTTATCAACAGATTTCTTTCTTCCATTTGAATTCGTTTCGATAATTCTTTTAGCCGCTTTGATAGGTGCAATTGCCGTGGCGCGACAGTAAAAAATTTATAGAATTAGCAATGCACATTAAACTCTGTTCGGTTTTATTACATTACATTTATTTCCCTTTAATTAAAGATTGTTTATGTCTAAAATAGAAATTATTCAATCTATTCTATTAACACTAGAAAATCTGCCTTTGTTCCGTACTTTTTTTTATTCTAGTCAATTGAATCTGTTGAATTGTTGTTCAGTTCATATTGAAATGAATCGAAATTGATAAGGAGTTGGTCAATGATGCTCGAACATGTACTTGTTTTGAGTGCCTACTTATTTTCTATCGGTATCTATGGATTGATCACGAGCCGGAATATGGTTAGAGCCCTTATGTGTCTTGAACTTATACTGAATGCGGTTAATATGAATTTCGTAACATTTTCTGATTTTTTTGATAGTCGCCAATTAAAAGGAAATATTTTCTCAATTTTTGTTATAGCTATTGCAGCCGCTGAAGCAGCTATTGGCCCGGCTATTGTTTCATCAATTTATCGTAACAGAAAATCAACTCGTATCAATCAATCGAATTTGTTGAATAAGTAGTATTAATCATATAAATTCTAATATTCATAAATTAGAATTACCATGACCATACATTACGTAATAATACATGTTTTCAAAAATGTAAGAAATTAAAGTATCTTGGCTCTATCGCATGAGTCAATCCAGAAGTAGATTGATTAGAAAAATTATGATAAATTATTGATTCATCTGGTGTCTAAATATATGATTCATTTACAAGTTTACTAGATCGAAACTTTCTGACATTCAAAAATTTATAGATCCAAATGTCACATTCAGTAAAGATTTATGATACGTGTATAGGGTGTACTCAATGCGTGCGCGCCTGCCCAACGGATGTATTAGAAATGATACCTTGGGACGGGTGTAAAGCTAAGCAAATTGCTTCTGCTCCAAGAACAGAGGACTGTGTCGGTTGTAAGAGATGTGAATCCGCCTGTCCGACAGATTTCTTGAGTGTTCGAGTTTATTTATGGCATGAAACAACTCGAAGTATGGGTCTGGCTTATTAATACGTTCCAGAAAACCCTACTTGAATACATTTGATTTTTTTACCTTTACCGACAAAAACCCGCGCTCAAAAACTATTTATTTTGAGCACGGGTTTTTCTGGTCCAAGTTTATCTTGTTTTTACCATGAATAATTTTCCTTGGTTAACGCTAGTTGTAGTTTTGCCAATATTCGCGGGTTCCTTAATTTTCTTTCTCCCTCATAGAGGAAATAAGATAATTCGTTGGTATACTATAGGTATATGCATAATAGAACTCCTTCTAACAACCTATGCATTCGGTTATCGTTTCCAATTGGATGATCCATTAATGCAACTGACAGAGGATTATAAATGGATCGATTTTTTTGATTTTTACTGGAGATTGGGAATAGATGGAATTTCTATAGGACCCATTTTACTGACAGGATTTATCACAACTTTAGCTACTTTAGCGGCTCGGCCGATTACTCGAGATTCCCGACTATTCCATTTTCTGATGTTAGCAATGTATAGCGGTCAAATAGGACCATTTTCTTCTCGAGACCTTTTACTTTTTTTCATCATGTGGGAGTTAGAATTAATTCCAGTTTATCTACTTCTATCCATGTGGGGGGGAAAGAAACGTTTGTATTCAGCTACAAAATTTATTTTGTACACTGCAGGAAGTTCCGTTTTTTTATTAATGGGAGTTTTGGGTATTGGTTTATATGGTTCCAATGAACCAACATTAAATTTTGAAACATCAGCTAATCAATCGTATCCTGTAGCACTGGAAATAATATTCTATATTGGATTTCTTATTGCTTTTGCTGTCAAATCACCGATCATACCCTTACATACATGGTTACCAGACACCCATGGAGAGGCACATTACAGTACTTGTATGCTTTTAGCCGGAATCTTATTAAAAATGGGAGCGTATGGATTGGTTCGGATCAATATGGAATTATTACCCCACGCCCATTCTATATTCTCTCCCTGGTTGATTATAGTAGGCACAATTCAAATAATCTATGCAGCTTCAACATCTCCCGGTCAGCGTAATTTAAAAAAAAGAATAGCCTACTCTTCTGTATCTCATATGGGTTTCATAATTATAGGAATTGGTTCTATAAGCGATACAGGACTCAACGGAGCCATTTTACAAATAATCTCTCACGGATTTATTGGCGCTGCGCTTTTTTTCTTGGCCGGAACGAGTTATGATAGAATACGTCTTGTTTATCTCGACGAAATGGGCGGAATGGCTATCGCAATTCCAAAAATATTCACGACTTTCAGTATCTTATCAATGGCTTCTCTTGCATTACCGGGCATGAGCGGTTTTGTTGCCGAATTGTTAGTTTTTTTTGGAATACTTACTAGTCAAAAATATCTTTTAATGACAAAAATATTAATTACTTTTGTAATGGCAATTGGAATGATATTAACTCCTATTTATTCATTATCTATGTTACGCCAGATGTTCTATGGATACAAGCTTTTTAATGCCCCAAACTCTTATTTTTTTGATTCTGGACCGCGAGAATTATTTGTTTCGATCTCTATCCTTTTACCTGTAATAGGTATTGGTGTTTATCCCGATTTCGTTTTATCATTATCAGTTGACAAGGTCGAAGCTATTCTATCCAATTATTTTTTTCGATAGTTTTTGTGAGTAAACCAAAAAATGAAACTGAAATCCCATGATTTTAAAAATGGTTGATTGTACAATAAAAAAATGAGTCTTTTATATTCTTTTAAGTAAAATAAATAAATTGGAATTCTATTATAACTAGATATCTTTTGAATTTGTGCGAACCATTTGAATCAAGTAATGGAAAGGATTCAAATGGTTCTTGATTGTTTACATGAAGTTTTCGTATATATACCTGTATGCCGTCCTATGTTTATATTCGTCAAGTCTTTTATTCAATTAGATGTTAATGTAAATGAACCATAACTATGCAACCCTATTCCTAATAGATTAACCCCAAAATAGCATATCCAAATTATAAGAAAGCCCATTGAGGCCACAATTGCAGAATTTACACTTTCAAAATTTTTATTTGTTCTAATATGTAAATAAATAGCGAATATGGTCCAAGTAATAAATGCCCAAGTCTCCTTTGGATCCCAATTCCAATATGATCCCCATGCTTCATTAGCCCATACTGCTCCCGAAAGAATACCTACGGTTAAAAGGATAAACCCTAGACTAATAATACGATAACTCCAACGATCCAATTGTTGAATCAATTGATACCTGTAATAATTTTGAGACGAAATAAAAGAAGTGTTTCGTAAGACATTGTTTCTTTCGTTCACATATTGAATCTCACTAAAGTAAACTGACTCATTTTCTAAATTATTGCTTTTACTAAAAATCCTTATGAATTTTCGAAATGTAATGACTAGAAGAGCTAGTGATAATAATGATCCACACAAAAGAGCTGCATAGCTCAATACCATCATACTTACGTGCATCATTAACCAATGGGATTGGAGAGCGGGTACTAATATCGCGGATTGATGCATTTCAGTTAAAAGACCCGAAGTTGCAAAACCTTGAGTAAAAATAGCACTTGGCGCGGTTATTGCGCTAAAATGGTTTTTATGTTTTTTAAAATACGGAATAATATGAATAAAGGAAAAACTCCACGAAAGAAAAATGAATGATTCATATAAATCACTTAATGGTAAATGCCTCAAATACATCCAACGAGTAACTAATAATCCTGTTATGCAGAAAAAAGTAGCTATCATCCCCTTTTCTGACGAATCATCTAGTCCTACGATTTCATCGACTAATAAAATTATCAAATGAATTGTAATTACAATTGAAACGATCGAAAAGGATATATGAGTTAATATATGCTCTAAAGTTGAAAATATCATAAAAATTTTTAAATTAATAAGGGCGTCCCTCAATTATAGGAATTGAAATCGGGAATTGAATTCATTATAGGACTTACTCTTTTAGAAGATGCCATGCCGCCACTCGGACTCGAACCGAGATGCTCTAGCACTGCTTCCTAAGAGCAGCGTGTCTACCGATTTCACCATAGCGGCTTATTCGAAATCATAATAACCTATTTTTATTCAATCGTCGAGCTTGAAGGAGTTAATTCAATCCAATATTTTTTTTTAGGAAACCATTCAAATTGATGAATAAAAACTTGTTTAAAAATTAGGGATTAAAACGTTTTCGTTAACGTTAATAATATTGATTTTTCTTATTATTATCTTTTTATTTAGTTATTTAGTATTTTAGGATGTCAATTTTATTTAACTGAACTAACAATGTATTTTTTCGTCGGCTATTACTTTATGCTCTCCTAAAACTAAAATGTAACAGTTGTAACTAGATAATTTTTACTTCAATCCCTGGATATAAGTAAAAAAAATGTTCTGCCTCGTTTGCATTTTTTAATGATTAATTTCTTTTATCATTTATTTTATTAATCTAAAATAAAAAATGCATTTTATCGATTAATAAAAAAATAGAATTTTTATATAACACAATTTCAGCGATACACTCAAAAGATTTATGTAAATATTTGCATAGTTAGGTTGCGTTAGGATTTTTTGTTGTGTAGAGAGTTTGCGTTAAGATTTAGCAAACCCATTAAGTTAGGTATTTGGGATGGTCGTATCAATCATATAAAAAAATTTCGTATAGAAATTGTACCGTACTTCAAAATATTTTCTAAATTTTTTAATAATTTTTTAATTAATAATTAATATATTTTAATAATTAATTAATAATTAATATATTTTAATAATTTTTTAATTAATATATTTTAATAATTTTTTAATTAATATATATATATTATATCTTGATCGATCTTCCAATCGAAACATAGGATCTAAAATAGATCACTCAAAATTGGCGCATTCGTCATATAACTACCTAAAAATGGAAAATAGAACTACCTAAAAATGGAAACGGGACTTTTATTAATTTAATTGGGTTTAAGGAATTTATATAGTGATAATAATTTCTAAAACCCAAAATAATGGTTTAAAAGATTATAAAAAACATTTTAAACTTAATCAATTAGTTTCAACGACCTCTTCTTTATAATATAAAATCACAAAAAAAATATAACTAAAAAAAAATTCTTTTTATTATTGAGTAAGGGCGATGGGGAAAGTGATAATCCCCATCCGGAAAATGATAAAACATACTAAAATGAAAGGCGAAACCTTGCGCTTGCGTTTCCCCTTTTTTCAAACAAAAAAGTACCATTAGAATTCAGTAGACAACAGAATTCTTATCTATATCAGAAACGAAAGAAAAATTTGGCTTCAAATTAAAGTAAAACAAATTCAATTTTATATTCGTTTAAATTAAAACATTATGAGACTAATTCTTTTTTATTTATTTTATTTTTAATGTATATTGTTTATATTGTAATTTATCTTATATATTCATATTTATTCTTTTACTATACTATTATGATGTTAATATTAATTCTAATTGATAAATATTATTTATCATTTTTATAACTTATAAATCTTATAAATAAACTATAAACAAAATTATATCACTTTATTAGTTATTAGAACGATTCAGATTATTTATTTGTTACACAAAAAAAACTTTTAGAACTCCCGGTAGAAAGAGATTTCGCTAACGAAAAAGCTTTCAATGCTGCCCTATACCCCTTCCTTTTCCAAATATTTTTACGAATACGTTTTTTTGAAATAGAGGTGCGCTTTTTTGGAACTGCCATTAAAAAGTTATAATAGGTTTTTCGGTTGGATGTGAAAGACATCTATTGTTCAAAATCAATTGTTCTTTACTATTCTCTATCTATTTTTTCTCGAAATTAGACTCCAAAAAAAAAGGGGGGTAAAAATCCCATAAAATATTAATAAGAACGATAAGGTACACTATGCCAAATAGATTGAAGTTGATAAAAAAAAAAAAAAAAATAATACAAAAAAAAAAAAAAAAAAAGAAAGATTGTCCGTTTCGTTTTCTTTCTATTTTCGTCGTGTTACATTTATACATGTAATAAAAAAATCTAAAAGTTTAATAACCCAACCCTTTTCCCGCTTAATTAAAAAATAAAAAACTTTAATAATTTTTTCTATTATATTAATTAATTTAATATTAATTTAATTGTTCAAGCTCGAAGAAAGAGTCCACAAAATTTTAATTATCAAATGAGACTAGTAGTTAATCTGTTAAAGGATACAAAATACATAATTTAAAGGCATTTTATTTGCCCCCTTTTTTTTCCGTAAAATTAAAGTGTTGGATATCATAGCATTTCCTACAAATAGCTTTTATTGTAATGGAAGACAAACAATTAGTTACAAAACAAATTGGTTAATGATTCTAAATAACCGAATTACAATAACAATAAATAGTTTTAGTTATGGGCTTTATGATTCATATCAAATACTGTTTTTGGTATAATTATTTATCCTTGTTTTATAGATATAAAAAAATTATTGTAATACGTAATAATTAAAATGAAAATTCGAATTTTCATTTTTTATCTTCATAAAATTTTATTTAAAAATTTTAATTTAATATTAAAAATTCAGTATTAATAAAATTAGTATTTATTTTTCACTAGTGACTTATTTATATCATTTGAATTTATATCATTTGACCAATTATAACCTCTTGATTTTAAATATTTGAAGTAGTTTGGAAAGATTCAGAATAATTAAGGCTAGAAAATTCTATTTAAGTTTTATTTTATATATCTTAATTTTTTTTTATTAACCGACCCCAAACGAAATAAGAACCGGTGACTCAGAAACAATTAATTAAGATAATTTTTTTTTTTTTTTTTTTTATGGAATATACATATCAATATTCATGGATTATACCTTTCATTCCACTTCCAGTTCCTATCTTAATTGGAACAGGACTTCTACTTTTTCCAACGGCAACAAAAAATCTTCGCCGTATGTGGGCTTTTCCTAGTGTTTTATTATTAAGTATAGTTATGGTTTTTTCAGCCCTTTTTTCTATTCAGCAAATAAATAATAATTCTGTCTATCAATATGTATGGTCTTGGACCATCAATAATGATTTTTCTTTAGAATTTGGCTGCTTGGTTGATCCACTTACTTCTATTATGTCGATATTAATCACTACTGTTGGAATTATGGTTCTTATTTATAGTGACAATTATATGTCTCATGATCAGGGATATTTGAGATTTTTTGCTTATATGAGTTTTTCCAATACTTCAATGTTGGGATTAGTTACTAGTTCTAATTTGATACAAATTTATATTTTTTGGGAATTAGTTGGAGTGTGTTCTTATCTATTAATAGGTTTTTGGTTCACACGACCCAGTGCCGCGAATGCTTGTCAAAAAGCGTTTGTAACTAATCGTGTCGGGGATTTTGGTTTATTATTAGGAATTTTGGGTTTTTATTGGATAACAGGTAGTTTCGAATTTCGGGATTTGTTTGAAATATTCAATAACTTGGTTTATAATAATGAAGTTAATTTTTTATTTGTTACTTTATGCGCCTCCCTATTATTTGCCGGCGCTGTTGCTAAATCCGCCCAATTTCCCCTTCATGTATGGTTACCTGATGCCATGGAAGGGCCTACCCCCATTTCGGCTCTTATACATGCCGCTACTATGGTAGCAGCAGGAATTTTTCTTGTAGCTCGGCTTCTTCCTCTTTTCATAGTTATACCTTACATTCTAAATCTAATAGCTTTGATAGGTATAATAACATTATTTTTAGGAGCCACTTTAGCTCTTGCTCAAAAAGATATTAAGAAAAGCTTAGCTTATTCTACAATGTCTCAATTGGGTTATATGATGTTAGCTCTAGGTATGGGGTCTTATCGAGCTGCTTTATTTCATTTGATTACTCATGCTTATTCGAAGGCGTTGTTGTTCTTAGGATCTGGATCAATTATTCATGCGATGGAAGCTATTGTTGGATATTCTCCAGATAAAAGTCAGAATATGGTTCTTATGGGCGGTTTAAGAAAACATGTACCAATTACAAAAACTGCTTTTTTATTGGGTACACTTTCTCTTTCTGGTATTCCACCCCTTGCTTGTTTTTGGTCCAAAGATGAAATTCTTAATGATAGTTGGTTGTATTCACCTATTTTTGCAATAATAGCTTGGTCCACAGCAGGATTAACTGCATTTTATATGTTTCGGATCTATTTACTTGCTTTTGAAGGACATTTAAACGTTTATTTTCAAACTTACAGTGGCAAAAAAAGCAGTTCGTTCTATTCAATGTCTCTATGGGGTAAAGATA